TGAATTGATCTCAATAAATCCCCCGTTACTGCTTCTTTGAGTAATAAATAATAGGTAGGGATGACAGGATTTGAACCTGTGACATTTTGTACCCAAAACAAACGCGCTTCCGAGCTGCGCTACATCCCTTCAATTGGTCTACAGTGTCATTGTAGAGAATTCCTGTCTTGTTTTCCACACTCTTATCTCCTCGATTAAAATATGGAATCGAATTTGATGTCCGTTTCGTCTTTTTGGTCTTAATTTAACAATTTAACATATTTAACAATTTTACATATATGAACCGTAAAACATATAAGAATAGTAATAGTAAAATACTTCTATCTATATGAAATATGAAACGGAACCCATCGGAAAAATAAATGAATCTTTTTGGGCGAATATTTGGAAAAAGGCCTTTTCCTTAACAATTTAACAATATAATAAAGTCAATCTTATTTACTGGATGATTGTACATTTCAATTTGAATTAGAGATTCCGTATCCAACGAGAAGTGGTCCTTAACTACTATATGTATTATCCTTATGTATTATATTCTAATAAAATACAATAAAATGAAGGAGTTTTTCAATGCGAGATCTAAAAACATATCTTTCCGTGGCACCAGTACTAAGTACTCTATGGTTCGCCTCTTTAGCAGGTTTATTGATAGAGATTAATCGCTTTTTCCCGGATGCGTTGACCTTTTCCCCTTTTTCGCTCTAGTTATTGCCGCGGGAAGGAATAAAGAAGATTAGAGATACAATTAAATACCATATCCCCTTTTTCTCTTTTTTATACCCTTTTAGAAAAATTAGAATAAGGGGGAAAGAGAAAGTGGGCTGGGAGATTCGAGTTCAGGTTGGAATTCAATTAATATTCATATTGAATTTCTATTGCATTTCTATGTTCGAATACAAAATGTGGTTCTAGGAAAAGAGTATTATACAAGATACTTGAAATACTCTAATCTTATTTGAAATCTAGTTTCAAAATCTTTCGATCTTATTTACTATTTTCTATCTTATTTACTATATTGATTGATATTGATTGATCTTGATTGTAATTGATTTGATTATAGTGAAATCTTGCATAAGAGGATAGCAAGTTACAAATTCTATTTTGTTCTTTCCTTCCTTTCTTCTTCTTCCTTACGGATTGAAAGATGAAGAGTTGAGTAAATCAAAAATCAAAAAGGGGGTTCATGGCCAAAAGTAAAGATGTCCGAATAACGATTATTTTGGAATGCACCGCTTGTGTTCGAAAGGGGGTTAGGGTTAATAGGCTATCAAAGGGCATTTCTCGATATACTACTCAAAAGAACCGGTTCAATACGCCTAATCCATTGGAGTTAAGAAAATTCTGTCCCTATTGTTATACGCATACGATTCACGGAGAGATAAAGAAATAGATTGAACCAAGGACCTGTGCCCTTACAAGGAAAGGAAAAAAGAAGATTATAGACATTACATTTACTAGAATTAATAGGCATTCTCTATGTTTTATATAACATAGATAAGATAGTTCAAGATAATTATAAAGAAAACAAATCTGATTTCTTTATCCTAATTTAAGAAATAAACTACGCTGAACATCACTAAATCCAAGTAAGCCTTTCTTGTTGGCCCCCCCAGGGATCGACTTGATTCTAAAAAGATTAGTTTGCTTTTTCGATTTATTAGTGGAAAAAGATTATCTAGACACGTGAATAGATTGACCTTGAAACAACAAAGATTAATTACTATTGCTATAAACCAAGCCAGTCTTTTACTTTGTTTACTAACAAAGAAACAATTTTAAAGAACCGAGTCGACCCCTGGTCGTAGAGCCAGAAAGGGATGGGCTTACTCTTTCTTCACTCGAATTCAAACTCCCATACGAAATCAAATGCGGATTGCTATTTTCTTCAAAAAATCCAAGAATCGGGATTTCATTCTCGTGTCGGAAGAAAAAAGATCTGAGAAGAAGAACCTTTTTTTGAACATATTAATTTTATCATATCATATTTGATATCATATTATAATATTTTATTATATTCTATTTATATTCTATTCTTTTTTTTTTTTTTTCGGCCTTCCCGGAGTTCATTCTCCGGGCAACTACAGTGGATTCCCTCCAATCGAATTCTTTATGATGTCATTGGAAATCATATAAAGACAATTCCTATTTGATAGAGATATTTGTGCAAGTATTTTACGATTAAAGAGCAACTGTCTCTTGTACAAATCGTGTATGAATCTACTATAACTATTGCATACCCCCCTCTCTCGAATTGCTGCATTTATTCGAATGATCCACAAACGTCGAAAATGTCTTTTTTGCCTATCTCTATCCCGATGAGCTGAAAACAAAGCTCTTATTTTCTGTTGAATAATCGCTCGAGTATGTTTTAAATGAGCTCCCCGAAAGTTTAATGCAAATAAACGCATTTTTGTTCTACGTCTCCGAGCGGTATATCCCCGCGTAGCTCTGGTCATTGAATAACTGAAAGCCTCTTCTATGTATTATTAATCAAAAAAGA